ATTATATATATATATGGATAATTATTTATATAATAAGACTATTCCTTTTAAATATTATACATTTGAACTTCGGATTTGGGGTTTGACAATAATATAGACTGTATAATAAGGGGGGGTAGGGGGGGTTTAGCTGGAAAAAAAGGTTTAATTTGTCCGGGGGGGGGGGAAATATAGGGAATATTTGAGATAAAACCGTTTTTTATTAATAAGCCTGTCCTTAAAGCCTTCATTTTATACCACATATTTTAATTGCTTGGGCGGATTAAGCTTGGTGGAATAATATGTCCCTGTTTTAGACGAAAATGGTTAAACGCACTTTGAGATGTTGGGTGAAAGTTAAAAAAAAAAAAAAAACTGCAGGCGGTCAAGGACTATGATGCGGGGTTATGAGACAATCTTTATTGAAAGCATTAATCAGCTGTTGATACGTAACTAAAATGACAAATTTGAATAGTAATGTACTTAAACTTTGCATAAATAGTCCGAAATGGATGGATTGATGATTTCTCGCACTGATGTGACGTTAATCTTCTAAGCGTACTAAATAATATTCGTATGGAAAATAAATGAATGCACATTTATACATAGAGAAAAAAATTCTAGAGGGTTATCAGAAAATAGTTTAAAAAGAATTTTGGCTTTGGGTGCCAATGGTGGGGGCGAAAAATTTCCTCTTTTTTGATTAAAAATTTCATCTGTATATGGTGGCAGCGGTTGGAAAAGTTTGAGAGAGGTGGTTAGCCTCTATTCTTCAGTTTACAAGACTGATGCTTTAGTATTAAGCTACTTAAACATAGGTTTAGTATTTTATTTTCTATTAATCCGGTAAGTGGTAGGATTAGGATAAATATAGTGAAGTATAGGATTGATGCGATTTGGCCAATTATAATAAATGGGTCTTCTACTGGTTGTCCTCCGATTCAGGTTAGGATAATAGTATTTGCAATAATAGATCAGAATAGGAGTTGTGTAATTGGTCGGAATATTATACTTCGTTGTTTTGCAGTATGTAATAGTGGGATAAATATTAAGATTAAAATTGAGAATAATAAGGCTAAAACTCCACCTAGTTTATTTGGGATCGACCGTAAGATAGCATATGCAAATAAAAAATATCACTCTGGTTTAATATGAGGTGGGGTTAGTAGTGGGTTTGCTGGAGTAAAGTTTTCCGGGTCTCCTAGTAGGTTGGGGGAAAATAAGGATAGTAGGGCTAAGGTTGAAAGTAGTATAATAAAACCTATAGTGTCTTTATAGGAGTAGTAGGGGTGAAATGTGATTTTATCGGGATTTGAGTTTAAACCTGTGGGGTTGTTTGAGCCTGTTTCGTGGAGGAAAATAAGGTGGATTATGCTAGTTCCAGCAATTAAGAAGGGGAGGATAAAGTGGAAGGCAAAGAATCGGGTTAAGGTGGCATTGTCTACTGAAAAACCGCCTCAAATTCATTGCACAAGGTTGTTTCCAATGTATGGTACAGCTGATAGGAGATTGGTAATGACGGTTGCCCCTCAGAATGATATTTGACCTCAGGGAAGTACATAGCCTACAAATGCAGTGGCTATAACTAGGAGAAGGAGGATCACTCCAACATTTCATGTTTCTTTAAATAAGTAGGAGCCGTAATAAATACCTCGACCAATGTGAAGGTAGATGCAGATAAAGAAAAAGGATGCTCCGTTGGCGTGAATATTACGGATAAGTCAGCCGTAGTTAACGTCTCGACAGATATGGGCAATTGATGAAAAGGCTAAGGATGTGTCTGCTGTGTAATGTATTGCTAGAAATAGGCCTGTTAAGATTTGAGTGATGAGGCAAATTCCTAGTAGGGAGCCATAATTTCATAATGATGTTAAGTTAGATGGAGCGGGTAAATCAATGAATGAGTTATTAATAATTTTGAAGATTGGGTGAGATTTTCGAATGTTTAATGACATTAGTTTTTATAGTTGAATTACAACAATGGTTTTTCAGATCATTAGTCTTGGTTGAAGTCCAAGTAAAAATTATGGAGTATATAGTTTTTTTAGGACTGGGTGGTTTAGTTGTTGGGGCTGTTGGTGTTGCGTCTAACCCGTCTCCGTATTTTGCTGCTTTAGGGTTAGTAGTAACTGCTGCAGCAGGGTGTTGAGTTTTGGTCAGTATAGGGTTAGGTTTTTTATCTTTAGTTTTATTTTTAATTTATTTAGGTGGAATGTTAGTTGTTTTTGCTTATTCAGCAGCTATAGCTGCTGAACCATATCCTGAGGCGTGAGGAAATTGATCGGTTGTTTTTTATATTTTGGTTTATTGTAGTATTTTATTGATAGGGTTGAGTTTATTAGATAGTGAAGATGTAGTGTATATTAGTAGTGAATTTTCTTTTGTACGTTGTGATTGAGGAGGGGTGTCTGTAATGTACTGGTTGGGGGGTGGGGTGTTATTAATTTTGGGCTGAGCTTTGCTGTTGACTTTATTTGTTGTGGTTGAATTGATTCGTGTTGTTGGATGTGTGTCTGTTCGTGCAGTTAGGTTAACATAGCAATAAATAAGGTGAAAAGGAAGATTGTTAAATAGGTTTTTATTATACCTTGTTGAACATTAGTAATGGTTTTGATTGCTGGCAGTTGTTGGTTTGATAAGCCTTTTGGGCCAGAGGTTTCTAGTCAAGTAAGATCGATTATGTTTGTTGCTAGTGTTTGGCCTAATTTAAGTGTTGATTTTGTTGTTGTTCGGTGGGTGAGTGTCGGGAAGAATCCAAATAGATTAGAGAAAAGGTATGTCTTGTTTATTTGTTTTTTTGAATAGCCTATCAAGTCGATAGCTAGCATAATACCTACAACGGTTACTAGGATTGCGGTGAGTTTTAATACTAGTGGTATTGTTATAACTTGAGTTTTGGATGGGAATATGTTTATAGAGATTAAGAACCCTGCTAGGATGCTACCTCAGGCTAAACGTTTAATCGGGTTTAATAGGGCCAAAGTATTTTCATTGATCGATTGGATTGAAATGGAGCGGGGTTGACCTATTAAGGAAAATTTAATAATTCGTAAGCTGTATATTGATGTAAATATTGTGGCAAGTGTTGTGATAATTATGGCTCACGTATTAGTGCTTGATGTATTTATGGCTTCAATGATGGCGTCTTTTGAAAAGAAACCTGTTAAAAATGGTGTACCAGTTAGGGCTATGCTACCAATCGTTAAACATGATGATGTTGTTGGTAGCATGTTATGTATGGCTCCTATTTTTCGAATATCTTGTTCATTATTAAGGCTATGGATAACTGAACCTGAACAAAGGAATAATATAGCTTTAAAGAATGCATGGGTGCAGATATGGAGGAATGCTAATTGTGGTTGGGCTAAGCCGATGGTGACTATTATTAATCCAAGTTGGCTGGATGTTGAGAATGCTACAATTTTTTTAATATCATTTTGTGTAATAGCACATGTAGCAGTGAATAGGGTTGTTAAGGCTCCTAAGCAAAGGCACAGTGTGGTAGCTAATTTGTTGTGTTCTATTAATGGGTAAAATCGGATAAGGAGGAAGATTCCAGCTACAACTATTGTACTTGAATGTAGTAGTGCTGAAACTGGTGTTGGACCTTCTATGGCTGCTGGTAATCATGGGTGTAATCCAAATTGGGCTGATTTTCCTGTGGCAGCGATAATTAAAGCAATAAGTGGAATATTAGAGTTGAGGTCTATTAGAAAGATTTGTTGTATCTCTCATGAGTTTAATTTTATTGCAAATCATGCTATTGCTAGAATTAAGCCAATGTCTCCAATACGGTTATATGCAACGGCTTGTAAGGCTGAGCAATTTGCGTCTATTCGGGCATATCATCAGCCGATTAGTAGAAAGGATATGATCCCTACTCCTTCTCAGCCAATGAAAAATTGGAATAAGTTATTTGCAGAGACTAATAATATTATAGCAATTAAGAATAGTAGAAGGTATTTAAAGAATTGATTAATTAATGGGTCTTTTTCTATATATCACATGGCAAATTCTATGATTGATCAGGTGACAAATAGTGCAATTGGGATAAAGAAAATTGAGTAGAAGTCAAATTTAAAGCTGATATTAATGTCAAAGGAGGTTGTATTTATTCAATGTCAATTTAAAAGAATTGTTTCGATTCCTTGGTCTAGGAAAATTGTTAATGGAATTATACTGGTTAAAAATGATAATTTTACTGTTAATATAATGTTGAGTGGGGATGTATGTGTATGTTTTGTTAATTGCATTAGTAGTGGTAGAGCTAGTGTAATAAGGGAGAGAAGTATGGTTGAGTTAAAGATGGTTAAATTCATAGCTTTTACATGGAGTTGCACCAAGAGTATTTGGAGCCTAAGACCAATGGATAGGCTATTATCCTTTAAAAGCTAAGAGAATTATGGAGTTTAACCATAGTTGTAAATAATTAGCAGTTTTTACTAGTTCGTCTTCTCTTGGTATGTAAAGGGTTTTAAGCCTTAATTTTAGAATCACAATCTAATGTTTTATATAAACTATACTTACATGTGGCTAATCCTCAGATTAGGTTGGGGTTTATAATTAGGAGTCCTATAGGGATTATGTGTAGGGATATGAGAAGGTGTTCGCGTGTATAAGAAGGATTAATTGAATTAATGTGTTTTTGGGTTGGTCCTCGTTGGGTTATTAGGAACATGTGTAGTGAATATAAAGCGGTTAGGATAACTCCTGTTCCTGTTAACACAATAGTTATGTTTGATCAGTTAAATATGGCTGAGATAATTGTGAGTTCTCCTATAAGGTTGGTTGATGGGGGTAGGGCTATATTTGTTAGATTGCTTATTAATCATCATATTGCTATGAGTGGTAGAATTGTTTGAAGTCCTCGAGTTAATAAAAGAGTTCGATTATGGGTTCGTTCATAATTTGTATTAGCTAGGCAAAATAATATAGAGGATGTTAATCCGTGTGCAATTATTAGGATTATAGCGCCAGTAAAGCCTCATGGAGTTTGAATGAGTGTTGCAGAAATTACTAGGGCTATATGGCTTACTGAGGAGTAGGCAATTAGTGATTTTAAATCAGTTTGGCGTATACAGATGGAGCTTGTTATAATAATACCTCATAGGCTGAGAATTAAGAATGGATAAATATATTCTTTTGTAAATGGTGTGAGTAGAATTGAAATGCGTATAATACCATAACCCCCTAGTTTTAATAAAACTGCAGCGAGAATTATAGAACCAGCAATTGGTGCTTCTACGTGGGCTTTTGGTAATCAAAGGTGGAGGCCGTATAATGGTATTTTAACTATAAATGCGATTAGGCAGGCTGCTCATCAAATATTATTGGTTTGAGTAGTGTTAATTAATTGGAAGAATTGAGTATTTATCATAGATAGAGATCCTATTTTGTTTTGTAATGATATTAGGGCAACTAGCAGGGGGAGGGATCCTAGTAAGGTATAAAATAGGAAATATGTACCTGCGTTTAGGCGTTCAGTTTGATTCCCCCATCGTGTAATAATAATTAATGTTGGGATTAATGTGGTTTCAAATGTAATGTAAAATAGAATTAATTCTGTTGCTGAGAAGGCTAGAATTAATGTGGTTTGTAGGATAATAAAGGTTGTAATGTATATTCGTTGGTGATTATCAGAATAATTGGCCATGTGATTTTGGCTAGCGATAATTATTATAGGGGTTAATCAACAAGTTAAGATTATTAATGGGGTTGATAATTGATCTGTAGCTAATCATTTATTGGTAAACTCTATAGTGTTTGATGGGTGGTAAAATCAGGTTAGGCTTAAAAATGAAATGAGTAGGCTGTGAATAGTAGGGGAAGTTCATAACCATTTAGTAGGGGTTAATCAAGTAGTGGGAATAAGTATAATAGTTGGGATTAAAATTTTTAGCATTGTAAAAGGTTTATGTTTTGTATTGAGTCGGAGCCGTGAGTGCGTGTAGTGGCTACTAGAATAGCTAGGCCTGTTCCAGCTCCACAGGCTGAAAGTGTGAGTAATGCTATTGGGCTGAGTGTAAAAAGTATGGATTCAGCTTGGAGGCATCATATAGCTAAGCTTACGAAAATAGACAGTATTATTCCTTCTAGACAAATAAGTGCTGATAATAAATGAGTTCGGTGGAAGGTTAAACCTGTTATGCTGATTATAAAGGCTGCGTAAATGCTAAAAGTTATTGGAGTCATAAGGGGGTTGTGATAGTTAATCACAATTTACTAAGTCGAAATTAGTAGTCTTTAATTAGATTAACTCCCTTGCCCTTTCTGCTCATTCAAGGCCGCCTTGTATTCATTCGTAGATAAGGCCTAATGCTAATAGAGAAATAATTAGTGCGGAGAAGAATAGTGGTGTTAGGGGTGTTGTTAGTTGGCTGGCTCATGGGGTTGGTAGAAGCAGGGCGATCTCTAGGTCAAATAAGAGAAATAAAATAGCGACTAAGAAAAATCGTATGGAAAATGGTAAGCGTGCGGATCCGGATGGATCAAATCCGCATTCATACGGTGAAAGTTTTTCTGTGTCTGGTGTTATGGCCGGGAATCAAAAGCTTACTAATGCAAGAATTATTGTAATGATAATAGCTGTAAATAGTGCTATGGTAGTCATTATCTTCTTCATGGGTTTAACTTGAATTTAATGATTGGAAGTCATTGGTATTGATTATACTAAGAAGATAAGAGCCTCATCAGTAGATTGATACGTAAAGGAATAATCATACTACATCTACGAAGTGTCAGTATCAAGCAGCTGCTTCAAACCCAAAATGGTGTTTTGATGTAAAATGGTATATAATTTGTCGTAGTAAGCAGACAGCTAGGAAGGTTGAGCCAATAATAACGTGAAGTCCATGGAAACCAGTGGCTACAAAAAATGTTGAGCCGTAAATACCATCAGAGATAGTGAATGGGGCTTCATAATATTCTATTGCTTGCAGGGCAGTAAAGTATAGGCCTAATATGATTGTAAGTGTTAATGCATGGATTGCTTCTTTTCGGTTGTTAACTATAATACTATGATGGGCTCAGGTTACAGTAACACCTGAGGCTAGTAGGACTGCGGTATTTAATAGTGGTACTTCAAATGGATCGAGGGGCAGAATACCTGTAGGGGGTCAGCATTCTCCTAGTTCAATTGTTGGGGCGAGACTGGCTCGATAAAATGCTCAAAAGAATCCTAGGAAGAAGAATACCTCTGATGTAATGAATAAAATTATACCATAACGGAGGCCTTGTTGTACTGTAATTGTATGGTGGCCTTGAAATGTGGCTTCGCGGATAATATCTCGTCATCATTGAAGTATAGTTAATACGAGAACTATAAGGCCTAGGAGTATAATTGTTGTTGAGTTATAGTGAAATCATATAGCTAATCCTGATGTTATTAGCAGAGCTGCGATTGCTCCTGTTAGTGGTCATGGGCTGGGGTCTACTATGTGATATGCATGAGCTTGGTGGGCCATTAGATGTTTTCTTGTAAATAAAGGGTTAAGAGTAGAACAAAGACGTATGCTTGGATTATTGCTACGGCTACTTCAAGTAATGTTAATAGGAGTAGAATAATAGTAGTTATTACAGCAATGGTTGGTATAAGGGGGAGGAGGACAAATGCTGTTGTGGCAATAAGTTGAATTAAAAGATGACCTGCTGTTAAATTAGCTGTTAATCGAACACCTAAAGCCAAAGGGCGGATAAAAAGGCTGATAGTTTCGATAATAACTAAAGGGGGGATTAATATAGTTGGTGTTCCTTCTGGGAGGAGATGGCCTAGTGAAGTAGTAGGTTGATTACGTAAACCTAAGAGAACTGTTGATAGTCATATAGGGATTGCTAAGGCTATGTTTATTGATAGTTGAGTTGTTGGGGTAAATGTGTATGGTAGAAGACCAAGTAGGTTAATTGAGATTAGAACTATTATTAAGGATATAATGGTTAGTGCTCATTTTTGTCCTGTTATGTTAATAGGTAAGAATAATTGTTTTGTGGAATTAATTAAAAATCAGGTTTGTAAAGTAGTGAAGCGATTGTTTATTCACTGTGTGGTTGGATTTGGTATTAAAATTAAAGGAAATAATATGGCTATAGCAAGTAATGGAATTCCTAAAAGTGTAGGGCTCATATATTGATCGAAGAAGCTTGCTATCATGGTCAGTTTCATGTTATGGTTTGTTTGTCTGCGGTTAATTGAGGGATCGGGTTTGTTGGTTCATGTTTAATTGTTTTTGGTAATGTGGTAATTATGAGAATAATTCATGATAAAAGCATAATTAGAAATCACGGGTTTGGATTTAGTTGTGGCATATCATTAAGGGTGGTTGATGACACCGATGTTAGCTTAAAAGGCTAATGCTTTATCTTGTTAGCTACTTAATGAGGATTTTAATATTAATGTAGACCATTTTTCGAAATTTATTAAAGGGGTAGCTTCAATTACAATGGGTATAAAGCTATGATTGGCTCCGCAGATTTCTGAACATTGTCCATAATATACCCCTGGTCGTGTAGTAATGAATGTGGTTTGATTTAATCGTCCCGGAATGGCATCATTTTTTACTCCGAGTGAAGGAACAGCTCATGAGTGTAAAACATCTTCTGCTGTAATAAGCATACGGATTGGGGACTCTGTTGGTACAACTATTCGGTTATCAACTTCTAATAATCGGAACTGGCCAGGCTCTAGGTTTTTAGTGGGGGTTATATAAGAGTCAAATGATAATGCATCGTAGTCTGTAAATTCATATGATCAGTATCATTGATGGCCGATAGATTTAATTGTTAAATGGGGATCGCTAATTTCATCTATTAAGTAAAGAATTCGTAAGGATGGTAGAGCAATTACAATTATGATAATAGCTGGTAAAATTGTTCAGATTATTTCCACTTCTTGTGCGTCTATGGAGTTTGTGTTAGTTAATTTTGTTGATATTATAATTGTAATTGTATATAAGACTAGTGTGCTGATTAAGAAAACAACTATTAATGTATGATCATGAAAATGGAGGAGTTCTTCTATAATAGGTGATGCGGCGTCTTGGAAGCCTAATTGGGAGGGATGAGCCATAATAAGGTGTATAAGATTTTAACTTATAATTTTACTTTGACAAAGTAATGTAATTATTATTACTAACATCTTTAAAAAGGTGATAGAGAGGTTATATGGCTGGCTTGAAACCAGTAGATGTGGGTTCGATTCCTACCCTTTTTGTGAGATTGTACAAAAGTTGGTTCTTCAAATGTGTGATATGGTGGTGGACAGCCATGTAGTCATTCTACATTTGTTGTAGTTAATTCTGTTAATTGTACTTCTCGTTTAGCTACAAATGCTTCTCAAATAATGAACATTATTATAATAACGGCTACTAAAGAAATAAGAGAGCCAATTGATGAGACAGTGTTTCAAGCTGTATAAGCATCTGGGTAATCTGAGTATCGTCGAGGTATACCAGCTAAACCTAAGAAATGTTGAGGAAAAAAGGTAATATTTACTCCTGCAAATATAACACCGAAGTGAATTTTTGTCCAGGTTTCATGTAGAGTATAACCTGAAAATAGTGGGAATCAATGAATAAAGCCGCCCATGATTGCAAAGACTGCCCCTATCGATAATACATAGTGGAAATGAGCGACTACGTAATAGGTATCGTGAAGTACAATATCTAATGACGAGTTAGCAAGAATAATACCTGTTAATCCGCCAACTGTAAATAAAAAAATAAAGCCTAGGGCTCATAACATAGCTGCGTCTCATTTAATTGCGCCACCATGAAGGGTGGCAAGTCAGCTAAATACTTTTACACCTGTTGGAATTGCGATAATTATTGTTGCAGATGTAAAATAGGCACGGGTATCTACATTTATTCCTACTGTAAATATATGATGGGCTCAAACGATAAAACCTAATAATCCAATAGATATTATTGCTCAAACTATTCCTATATACCCAAAGGGTTCTTTCTTACCTGAGTAGTAGGTTACGATATGTGAAATTATTCCAAAGCCTGGAAGAATTAAGATGTATACTTCAGGATGTCCAAAAAATCAAAATAAGTGTTGATACAGAATAGGGTCTCCTCCTCCAGCAGGGTCGAAGAAGGTGGTGTTTAGGTTGCGGTCTGTAAGTAATATTGTAATCCCTGCTGCAAGGACTGGTAATGATAGTAGAAGTAATACGGCTGTAACTAATACTGATCAAACAAATAATGGTGTTTGATATTGGGACACAGCTGGGGGTTTTATGTTAATAATAGTAGTAATAAAATTAATTGCGCCTAAAATAGATGATACCCCTGCTAGATGGAGTGAGAAGATTGTTAGGTCGACTGAAGCGCCAGCATGTGCTAGGTTTCCGGCTAATGGAGGGTATACTGTTCAACCTGTACCAGCCCCTGCTTCAACTCCTGAAGATGCTAGAAGTAAAAGGAATGATGGGGGCAGGAGCCAAAAGCTTATATTATTTATACGAGGGAATGCTATATCTGGGGCACCAATTATTAATGGGACAAGTCAATTGCCGAATCCGCCAATTATAATAGGCATAACTATAAAAAAGATTATAACGAAAGCATGGGCTGTTACGATTACATTATAAATTTGGTCATCGCCGAGTAATGTACCTGGTTGACTGAGCTCTGCTCGGATTAACAGGCTTAGGGCAGTGCCGACTATACCAGCTCAAGCACCGAAGATTAAATAAAGGGTGCCGATGTCTTTGTGATTAGTTGAAAAGAATCACCGAACGAATGTCACAGGTAGAATGGCTGAATATTAAGCGGCGGATTGTAATCCCGAAAAAAAAGGTGAAAGTCCTTTTTTTACCAGTTTCGTAGTGAAATTCACGTTAAATTGCAAATTTAGAAATGCAGGGTAAAAGCCTGCCGGGACTTCTCCCGCCTTTTACGAGGCGGCGGGAGAAGTAGATTGAAGCTCGCTGGATGGAGCGTTTAGCTGTTAACTAAAAGGTTGTGGGATAAAAGCCCATCAATCTAGAAGGCCTTAGCTTAATTAAAGTGTTTGGGTTGCATTCAAAAGATGTGAGATAAAGTCTTGCAGGTCTTATCAGGAGCTAGGGGAATTTCACTCCTATTGAGGGCTTTGAAGGTCCTAGGTTTGTGGTATATTAACTTAAGCTCCTATATGGAGACGAGGTATGGGGTGAGTGGCAGAAGTATTAGTGATAGGGTTGTTATTATGGTGAGAAGAAAGGTTGTTTGGTTTGATTTAAGACGTCATGTTGTTAGCGAACTGATAGTGTTTGGTGATTGAGTAAGAGCAAGAGAGTAAGAGAATCGTAGGTAAAAGAATAGACTAAGGAGGGCGGAGATGGCAATGAGTGTGGCTGTTGTTGAGAGATGTTGTTTGGTTAGTTCCTGTAAGATCAATCACTTAGGTATAAAGCCTGTGGTCGGGGGTAGGCCCCCTAAAGAGAGTAAGACGATTGATGAAGAGATTGCTAGGGCTGGTGTCTTTGATCAAGAAGTGGATAGAGAATTGAACTTTGTTACGTTAAAGAACTTTATAGAGAGAAATATAGCTGAGGTCAAGATCAAGTAGATAATAATGTTTAGTATAAATAGGGTTGGTGAAATAGGTAAAATAATTATTATTCAACCTAGGTGTGCAATAGATGATGATGCTATAATTTTTCGTAGTTGTGTCTGATTAAGACCTAGTCAGCCGCCTAGTAAAATCGAGGTAAAACCTAAGATTATCAATAAATGGGGATTTAGTGAGTTGTGGATCATGAACATGAGGCTTATAGGGGCAAGCTTTTGTCATGTTGAAATAATAAGTCCTGTGGTTAGATTTACCCCTTGGAGGACTTCTGGAAGTCAGAAGTGTATAGGTGCAACACCTAGTTTTATTATTAATGCAATTGTTATTATGTTGGCTGGTAGGGTTGAGAGTTCTTTTAGTTCTCATTCGCCTGTTGATCAGGCATTTATTGTAGTTGAAAATAAGATTAGTGCTGAAGCTGTGGCTTGTGTTAAGAAATATTTTGTAGTAGCTTCAGTGGCGCGTGGGTGGTGGGTTTTAATTATTAGTGGGAGGATGGCTAATGTATTGATTTCTAGTCCTATTCACGCAAGTAGTCAGTGAGAGCTTGTGAAAGTTAGTGTTGTACCTAATAATAGGCTAAATAGGACAATAGGTATTGTATATGGATTCATTAGTAAAGGAAGGGGTTTAACCTACATGTTAGGGGTATGGGCCCAAAAGCTTATTTAGCTGACTTTACTAGGAAGTAGTGTAGTGGATGGCACGAAGGGTTTTGATCTCTTATGTGCAGGTTCAAGTCCTGTCTTTCTAGTAAGATATGAAGAGGTTTGAACTCTTATAGTTCACTCTATCAAAGTGATCCTTGGCTTTCAGGCACATATCTTATGTTTGGGGTGGTAGTCCGGCTATAGAAATAGGAAATGAGATGTAAATTAATGTTATTGTGAGGACTAGTGGAAGGAAATTTTTTCATACTAAATGTATAAGTTGATCATATCGGAATCGTGGATAGGATGCACGAATTCATAGGAAAAGTGTTGATAAGATTATGGTTTTAAATATTAGGTTGGTAGTAATTCATTCAGGATGTGCTAGGTTAAGTGATGGTGATAAGAATAGAATGGTAGATAAGGTGTTTATTATTAAGATATTAGAGTATTCGGCAAGGAAAAATAAAGCAAATGGGCCTCCTGCGTACTCAACATTAAAACCTGAGACTAATTCTGATTCACCTTCTGTGAGGTCGAATGGTGCGCGGTTGGTTTCGGCTAGGGTTGAGATATACCATATTATTGCTATTGGTCATGCTGGAAATAGGAGTCAAATTAGTTCTTGGGTAATTATAAAGTTATATAGGGTAAAGCCACCGGATAATAGAATGGTACATAGTAGAATAAGTCCGAGTGTCACTTCGTAGGAAATAGTTTGTGCTACTGCTCGTAGTGCGCCGATTAAGGCATATTTTGAGTTTGAGGCTCAGCCTGATCCTAAGATGGAGTATACTGCGAGGCTTGAGAGGGCTAGGATGAATAGGATACTTAAGTTTATATTTAAAATTGGGGTTGGTATTGGGATAGGGGTTCAGAGGGTTAATGATAATGTAAGAGCTATTATAGGTGTGAGAATGAATATAGTTTGGGATGAGGTTGATGGTCGAATTGGTTCTTTAATAAATAATTTTAGGCCATCTGCGATTGGTTGGAGGATACCTATTGGACCAATAATATTTGGTCCTTTGCGTAGTTGTATATATCCTAGTACTTTTCGTTCAGCTAAGGTTAGGAATGCTACGGCAAGTAGAATTGGGATAATTAGTAAAAGGGGGTTGAGTGCGTTAATCATAGTTTAAGAAAGGATTTGAACCTTTGATGGAAAGGGCTTAGGTCTTTTGCATTTACCGGGCTCTGCCACTTAAACAAACTTCCCTGTTTTAGGGGTGTTGTGGTGGTATTAAATTTAGTTGGTTTCATAATTTTTTAGGGGACGTGTATTTTATATTGGTCCCATTTCATTGGTCCTTTCGTACTAAATGGAATAATTAAATAGATAGAAACTGACCTGGATTGCTCCGGTCTGAACTCAGATCACGTAGGATTATTAATTGTTGAACAAACAAACCTTTGACAGCGGCTGCACTGTCTGGGTATCCTGATCCAACATCGAGGTCGTAAACCTTCTTGGTGATAAGGGCTCTTGAAGAAGATTGCGCTGTTATCCCTAGGGTAGCTTGGTTCGATGATCAAATTTATTGGGTCTTTAATTCAAGGTTTTGATACTTTGTTATGTTTATCTGGGTAATGTTCTCGGAGGTTTTGTTTTACTCCGTGGTCGCCCCAACCAAAAACAGCATAGTCCAGGTGTTTATTATTATTATGTAGGGTTAAAGTGGTTGTGTGTTTTAAGTTCCATAGGGTCTTCTCGTCTTGTTTTAATATTCACGCTTTTGTACGGGAAGATCAGTTTCATTGACTAAGTAAAGGAGACAGTTAGGCTTTCGTGGTGCCGTTCATACTAGTCTTTATTTAAAAGACAAGTGATTATGCTACCTTTGCACGGTCAGAATACCGCGGCCGTTGAATAAAATCACTGGGCAGGCAGTGCCTCTAATACATGTTGAATTTGCTAGAGGTGATGTTTTTGGTAAACAGGCGAAGCTTGTGGTTGCCGAGTTCCTTCTTTACTTTTATGTCTTTCTTGGTTGCATTCCTGTGTTGGGTTAACGGTGTGGGTAAAGTTGGATGTCTTGTAGAATTGTTAATGGTTAAATTGTTTGGTCGATAAGTATCAGTGATTAGTTCGAGCTGATTTACACGGATGCTAAAGAGAAAGTTGTGATTTCTTATTACTAGTTCTAACATTAATTCAGCTATAGTTTTATAGGCATACTCATTAGTTTTAGTGGGTTTTGAGTTAATATTTAAATTATTAATTGAATTTTGATTTGAGCTATGACGCTTTCTTAATAGGTAGCTGCTTTTAGGCTTACTTGGGTCAAAGTTTTAAGGTGAATTTAATCATTACCCATTGTTTTAGGTTGTATCCTTTTTCATAAGGGCTGTTCCCCTTTTGAATTTCTCTTAATTTTTAATTAGTAATTTTAGGAGTATTTAAATAAGATTTAAGGAGGAGCTTAGACTCGTTTCTTGAGTAACCAGCTATCACTAAACTCGTTTGATATGTCATCTCTATTTAAAAGTCTTTCCACTCTTTTGCCACAGAGACGGATTTACCCTGAATATAGGTTGCTTTTAAATAGCTCGTTTAGTTTCGGGAAAGAAGACTAAAAGTCTTTTTGCCTTATGTATACTAGTTAGATCATGATGCAAAAGGTACAGAGGTTAATTCTTGCTTTTTTGTACTTTTATGGTTTGTTTAAATTCTTTTTCAGCGTTCCCTTACGGTACTTTTTCTATTGCTTCAACTTTTGTTTCTATCGCCTATACTGAAATATAGAATGTTTTAGTTTGTAGTATAATAGGTGTTAAGGTGATTAGAGCTAGCGTGATAGTTCAAAATGGTCTGATTTTAACAGACGTTTTTTTGGTGTAAGCAAAGTGTTTATGACTAAACTACATTTTGGTGTTCCAAGAGCACTTTCCAGTGCGCTTACCTTGTTACGACTTACCTCATCTAAGGAGTCTCGAGTGGTTTTTATTTATATTGAATTGAGATTAAGTGATGAGGGTGACGGGCGGTGTGTGCGCGCCCCAGGGCCAGGATTAAGGGTGGCATTATTGTCCACTCTTACTGCCAAATCCGCCTTCAAATAGGGTTTCATTTTATTATTCGTATGGTCTTTAAAAGAAAATGTAGCCCATTTCTTCCCACCATATGTGCTACACCTTGACCTGACGTATTTGAAGATATCGTTTTTGCTTGCTGTAATTCTTTCATAAGGCAGGCTGGTGACGGTGGTATATAGGCTGGGTTGTCAAATGGTGGTGAGGTTAAGCGTGGGTTATCGATTATAGAACAGGCTCCTCTGGAGGGATTTGGGGCACCGCCAAGTCCTTTGAGTTTTAAGCTATTGCTCGTAATGCTCTGGCGGAGTGGTTGGTGTAAGTGTTCAAGTTTTGTGGCTGAACATAGTGGGGTATCTAATCCCAGTTTGTGTTTCAGCGGTCGTGAGTTTTGAATCGTTTAAATTTATTAAGACCACTTTCGTTAATTAGAATGTTGAGTGTGTTACTATGCTAATGCGTATAACAGCTTAGTAGGTTTTTAGTCTTAGTGTTTAAAATTTCTCTTAATCACACTTTACGCCGTAGGATGTCAACTTGAGTTTCTTGTATAACCGCGGTGGCTGGCACAAGATATACCAATTCTGTTAATTGTAGCTGAGTCAAGCTGGTGCTTATTACTTAATGTTTATCACTGCTGCGGGCCCATTGAGGGTGTGGCTAAGGCTAGATGTTATAGGCTAATGTTTAATTATTGTGCCTGATATCGACTCCTTTTTTTTTTTGTAAGGGTGTTGTCACTGGGAGGCGAAAACTTGCATGTGTAAGGTTAATTAAAGTTGACAGTAAAGCTAGGACCAAACTTTTATTGTCTGCGGAATATAATAATTTCCATCTTACCATCTTCATTGCCATGCTTTGTATTTAACCTACCCAAAC